AAAATAAAAATAAATAAAATAAAAGTATAAATCAAAATAAAAGTATAAATCAAAATATAAAATATATAGATATTTATATATATATATATTAGATATTAGTATATATTATTTATATTTGTATTTATATTATTATATATATTAGATATTAGTATATATTATTTATATTTGTATTTATATTATTTGTATTTATATTTGTTTATTTTGTTTTGTATTCATATTTGTTTATATTTTTTTTATATTTTTATATTTGTATATTTTTATATTTGAATTTGAATTGAGTTTCGGTTTGAATTTATCGATTTTATTTATTTTATTTAAAATTAGAATTTATCAATTTCTATTTCTATCAATTTATATTTGTATTATATATATTAAAATAATATATATATATTAATAAATATATATTAATAAATAATAAATGGTTTTCTTTATTATATTAATTAAAATAATATATATATATTAATAAATAATAAATGGTTTTCTTTATTATATTAAATATTAATTTTCATTTTTATTATATTAAGTTTTATTACATTCTAATTTTTATTACATTCTAATTCTAATTTTTATTACATTCTAATATAGAAATATCATAAAAATTTGAATATTAAATATTAAAATAGGATTTTAGTAGCTTTTAGTATTAATTAATATAATTGAAGTATTAAGCGAATTAATATTCTTTAAGAGAATTAATATATTCTCCGTAAATTAATATATAATCCTTAAAGAGGATTAATATACTTAAATAAGTCTTAGGAGTATAATTAATATACTTAAATAAGTCTTAGGAGTATAAATATATAATATAAATATATAATATAAAATAAGTATTAATATATATACTAATTAATCGATAATAAAAAATAATAAAACTAGAAATGTATAAAACTTTCATCAGCAATTCGTCCAATTTCATTTAGATTAAAATAATTTTATTTCGATTAAAATAAAATTAAAATAAATAAAGTAGAGAAATTAATGGCTTTAAAAAAGTATCTTAAACTCAATCTTCCAATCAAAAAATCTAATATATATCAATCAATTCTAATATATATCAAGCAATCTAAATATATATCAATCAATATATAAATAAAATATTGATTGATATAACAAAACTCAAATAAAAAAAAATTTAGGACAATTATATAAAAGAAAATTATATAAAATTATATAAAATAAATATAAATAATATATAAATATAAATTATATAAATTATAAAAAAATTCTAAAATAAAAAAAAAAAAGGTAGTTTATTTTTTATTTATTTTTTTTTTTATTTTGTTCCTTTTTTATTTTGTTCCAAGGGGTCGCTTTTTATTTTCATGACCGAGCCTACAAATAATAGTATAATAGTAGATAACATGACTTATTTGATTCGAAAACAAAAATAGTTGTTATTGAAACAACGACAATCAGAAGCCGGACGATTTACATTCCTAGGATATAGGATCAAATAATATAGAATCAACAATTCTTCTTTTCTCATTAAGTCCGATGAAGAAATACAATACGTCAACACTCTAATTCTAATTTTCATGATTCTTTTCTAATTCTATCTTAATCTTAATTCTGCCCAATTCTCTTATCTCGACAAAAGGTTCATTTATATACAATAATCGCATCATAGCGGGTATAGTTTAGTGGTAAAAGTGCGATTCGTTCGATTAATCCTAATATAATAGTTAAGGGATCCTTCGGCGCATATTCCGATCAAAAACTTTATTTCTTACAAGGATGAAATCTTTTACCTCTCAATGAAAAATTAGAGGAAGAATATATATTCTCGTAATTTGTATCCAAAAGTTAATTAGAAATCAAAAAAAAATTGGATTATGAGATTACGAAACATAATTTTTTTAATTGGATCAAGACTTCCCAATTGACTGAATATGAGGAAAGGATCTATGGATACGCTAAAGAAAATACAGAAAAGTTTATTTCTAATCGTAACTAAACCTTCAATTTTTTGTTTGTTTTGTATAGTCGAGATTGAAGCAAAATAAGTATTAAACGACGACTTTGGTTTATTATAGGTATCGATGTTTTGTTTTAGCTCGGTAGAAACAAAAAGCTTTTCCTAAGGATTCTCTCAAATCGAAATAGAGAACGAAGTAACTAGAAAGATTATTAAAAACCCTCTCTCTCTCGTGTCTAGAGGGATCATCTAGAAAGTGCGTTATTTTGAATCTATTAAGATAGTGTATTTTGAATCTATTAAAATAGTGAAAAATAGTGAAAGGCTGACATAGATGTTATGGGTCAAATTTTTTTCGCTCACGTTTTATAGCTGGAAATTTTGCCAGCTTCCCTAAAGGAGCCGAATGAAACAAAAGTTTCATATTCGGTTTTGAATTAGAGATGTTAAAGATGATGAATCAACATCGACTATAACCCCTAGCCTTCCAAGCTAACGATGCGGGTTCGATTCCCGCTACCCGCTTCACCATATATACTCTCTATATATAGATAGAGAGTATATTTCAGATAGAGAGTATAT